AAAACAAAGAAGTCATCCTTGACGATTTCCCATTCCTTCCCTGCCGAGCCGCCTCTCTTCGCCATTTGAAGTACTACCTCTGCCTTCCCTTTCTATAACATACCCAAGCGCCCTCCTTTCCAATCAATCACTAAGAAAAAATCAATACCAATCAAAGGGTTGGCTTTGGGCGTTGTAAAGCTTCGTCTGTTATTTTATCGGCCCCAGGGGAGTTTACTCGACCCATTCCCCAGTCTCCCGCACTGCTCAAGTAAGTGTGCGACTCCGTATGAGGACCTCCTTCCCTTCTGCCCACTCCCCGTTCACACGGTTCTCAAAGCGGAGGAGGAAGGGTGGGCAGCAGGTACCACGAGCCCTCTGTCCCACACATCTATCCAGAAGCAAGTGTAGTTCACCGGTTCCACCGAATGCTCCTATCTCTCGACAAAGATCGTGTGAGTGTGCAGTTATGCTTCGGATGCTTCGCCATAGAATAGATCGACCCAGTTCCCGTTTTTTTTCGGTGCACTCGCTTTATATCTCCGACACACAAGGAAGGACGCGGTGGGAAGGAAGCAGCCCTAGCCTCTGTCCGGCCGATCATTCCGCTGGCATCTTGCATTCACGTCCCCGTTTGACTGCCACTCGGGGATGTAGTTGTAGATACGTTAGTCTTAGTGGGTCGCTGGCTCCACCTGTTATCTCCTTCTACGACATGCTGTTGTCGTCGCCATATTCCATATGTCACTTAGTCATCTCTGCCTCGCTGCGGGTCAGCACCTCCGAAAGAAACGGAGGACTTCATTCAGTGACTCCGCGATCGCCCTCTAAACGATCAAAATAAGGTAAAGCTTGAAGATAAGTTTTGTACTCTATTAATTTCTCAGTCCCTCTAGTCGGGTGGGCGCCGGCCGGTCTTTCGACCAGATCCCCCTAAAAACCGTACGTGCGGGTCTCCCCGCATGCGGCTCACGCCATTCGAGGTGGCCCAGCCCAGCATTCATTCGCAAATCCTGTAGTGAAATTGAGACTGCTCGACCTCGGAAGCGAATTCGCGTTTAGGCAGCGCTTTTTGTCGTACCGTTGACTCTATCTATTCATTGAATTGACTTTATTACATTTTTTATATAGGTTCGCTCCCTCTTTTTCCAAGAATTCATGCACTTCCCTTTACTTCATAGGGCCTTCTATAATAGGGGAAAAGCCTTCTATTTCCGTCAAATGACCCGGCCTCCCCTGGCTCTTCCACCGTCCGGGCTCCCTTTCCTCCCTATGCTATGCTCCCCCGGCGCAGGCCTACCACGCTTCGCGCCCGCGGCGTTTTCGCCAGACGGTCTTTGGCCAGTAGTGCCATCCTCCCCGCTGGCTGTATGGGCGGGTTGTCCCTCGCTGCTGCGTTCTGTTAGGCTATAGATTACAGGAACAAATGTAGTTGAATGAGACAGCAGGCGGGTTACACGTTCCACTGCGCCGAGATGTGAGGTGCAGGTGGTGATGATCACCCCGGGGTATGCGCTAGCGCCCTTGACAGGCACTCCAGGACCCGCCAACGCTCATGAAAACCCAGGTCGGTCGGTCCTCCATTCATCCGACCGGAAGTGTGGATAACGAGGCCACCTTCACAACCTTCTCCCTTCTGTCCCTATGTTGTAGTAAGGTAGGGCGGTTCGCTTGAGTTGCTCAACCGCCCCTTAGCCCGGTGCTCATGACGCGCTACGGAATCTCCACCGCGCCGGGGGACCAAGCAGGGCATAGCTAGCGGCATAGGAGCCGACTCGGCGTCAGCGGCTTCGTGCCGCACTGGAGTAATCCAATATGTGGTTCCGCACGTTCCACCACTTCTCCGTTCATTTCCAATACTGATCGTGAAACACCATGAGCAGCAGGATGTTGAGGTCCGAAATTCGAAGTGAAATTTTTTATTTGCCTGTTCCTAGTCGTCATGGGAAAGAAAGGCAGAAATAAGAAAGAGATTATTCCCTGAGAGCTTGTCCAGTACTACCAGTACAGAAATGCATCTCCTTCGCCCTTAGCGATAGCTCTACCTGGCGTGCCGCCTTGCATGCAAGCGAAGCGCTATTGGCGGCAATAAATAGCTCACTGAACGATGATTGATGCAGCCCCCACCTCTGAAAGCTGAAGGAAGGCAGTGCCCTCGATTGTTCCAGAGAGAAGGATCATGGCGCCCCAGAACCGTGACATCCAGCAGCAGCATCTCCTTGCGTGCGAGAGACTTCTATGCCAGCCGTTATTCCCGGCTCTGTTATGAAAGAAAGCGGCAGACTAATCTTACAGGTGTTCCCTAATGAGGGATTTTAGGGGATTCATTAGGGTTCTCCTTTTTCTCCTCCACCCATCCGCGGAGGGTTTCAGTATCCATCTCCGCAGATATTTCCAGATCGCGAGACATAATGTTTTCTGCGGCACTGGAGTCTCTTTCTGCCATTTCCGGAAAGTGAATGGACAGCCGCCCTTTCCCCTTCTCACAATGTTCCCGAACTTGCTCAAGAATCAAAGTGTGAATGGCACTTCGAAGTGCCTCACGTTGTTCTTGCTGGGGATCGGCGTGGGGAACTTCCGCCGGTTCTGGAGCCAGCGGGTTCTGAATGACCTCCCTCTCACGGTTAAAAAAGCGGTTAACCCTCTTGATAAAATCCATATCGTCCATCCGAAAAACGTGTCTCAACTACAGCCAACTCCCCTGTTTTTCTATCGAAAAACCAACCCTACTAAATTTGTTCTAGAAATGCTAACCAAGTGACACACTGGGGCCATGGGTCATGAAAGAGGTTGACCCCATCCCCCTTCACTATGTATGGCCAATGAACTCCTCGCTTAGTCCGTTCTTTTCCCTCTTTTGGCTCGGGTCGATAGTAGCCGTGGTAGTAATGTCCCGGAGCCCGGCTACCGACCCGAGGCGCCGATCGGGAAAGTCATAAAGGGACGTTAAACGTAATTCTAGAAGAGCGTTACCACAACAAAAAAAAATCCGAGTCTTGGCAGTTCAAGTGAAAGTTTATTAGACTAGTCCCACTAAGATGGCGGGGAAACTGACTTCCGAGAGAGCTGCTTTCGCCTCGGTAATTACCTAACGAGAGAGAGCCGATGCCAAAGTCGCCCTTTACGCGAGGGAACGCCGGACAGACTTACCTCTGCTAATTACGTTTTATATAGACTGGAATCTATAAAGATACTATACTAAGGTATAGTGCTGCTACCAGAGAAGGCTGTTTCATGCTAGGCGTCCAGACCTACTACGCCCGAGCCGCATCCCCGGCACACTTGCTATATCCACTAAGGCTTCATCCCACTTCATCCTACCAACTATACCTGATATAAAGCCGTTCTATAAAAATTCAAGACAACAAGAAAGCAAGAAAACGATAGCGATCGGTTTGGGAGCGTCACTGGGGGGAGGAAAGAAGTATTTCAAGGACCCGGCTTCGTGGACGAGAAAGAATAGAAGAAAGGGCATGCCCGACCCGAGCTACTAGGCCAGGGCCTGAGGAGAGGAACTATTTCAAGCAAGGATGCTATGACCTCAGACTTGAGACCGATTCAAAGATATAGGAATGAATGAATCCAATGTCATCTATACCGTGTTTTTGGGCTGTCATAATGTGACAGTTTCGACTTCTGTCGTCTCTGTCTATTCCGTTTAGGGAATGGGCTTATTCATTCCGATTTCTGTAAATACTTCTGTGTAAATATCTCCCCCAGCCTCGGTCTAAAAAGCTCATGCCTTCTTGCTTGCTGTGCCCGGTGCGAAGCCCGTTCGTTCCTTTCTTTCTTTGTCGGGTCAAGGAGAATCGCTTGGTTGGGTTCTTTGCTTGCTTATTCCACTTCTTTCAGTGGGAGGACTTTCATCAGCAGCAGCAAGTGGGCTTAGGCTCAGTTCATCGATTGCTGTGGATTCTGTTTTAGTAGAAGATTCTATTCATGAGGAGCGATTCGCGTTCTTTCAATAGTAGTTATCTCTCCCCTTCATCTGGAAGGAAGAGGAAATCGACCCCCAGCAATTGGTCATCATTCCTGGCCGGCTGGCCGAGGTCGAGTTCCTCCCTTATTGAGAATCTATATGGCTTTGTTCGTCTCTATTATTTTATTTTTCAATAGCCAAAAACTTGAGTTTCAGGTCTGCGAGAGGTCAATGTACTAGGGCTCATGCCCAAATAGGGGCTTTCTTTTCTCTTGCATGCGCCTTCGTTACTCATTCATTCAAATCAAAGGAAGCTCCATCGGTAAAAGGGATAGGGATGGCGCATTGGCTTGGTTGGCGGCTGGCGAGCTTAGCTTAGATAAAAGGTTACTTCTAGTTCCTTTCGGGTAGCACGAGTGGAAAGCCCTCAAAGCCTTTAAATTAAGGAAGCCGAGTTGAACAGAAGATAGAGTTTCAGTTCCAGTGAAAGCCCCTACTCCCAAAAAGTCGGAAAGCAGTCAGTCTTTTCGGTAAGTCAGTGTTGCAAGTCTTATGGTCCGAACAGAGTACAGAGCCGGCACTCCCGGAAGCCTGTGGGGAATGGGGAAGGAAGACCAGACAGAGCTTGAGCCTGAGAGAAAAAAGAAATATCGCTAAAACCGAGACTCCGAGACTCAAGTCAAGGAGATCAGATAGACGAAAAGTACTTTCCCTCGTATGGAGAACAAATCCTATCTCTTATCTCTCTAGTTCCGGAACTCTTGGTAAGCTAAGTTTCTTTGAATATACCTTTCAAGAAAAGACCTTTCTTTTACGCCTTATTTGTTATGAAAGCGGAACCCGCTCGGAAACCAACTAACTTGATCGATTTAGTGCTTGGATTAGGTCCGGGTAGAGAACAGGTAGGGGCGGTAGGCTTTTCACTTTAGCCGTTGTTATTCAAGGCCTTACTTTACTCGTTTAAAGCTTTTTTGATCCCCTCTTTCTTTCTAGTTAGGGAGGCCGTAGATGAAAGCCTCTTCAGTAAACTCTTTCCGCTTCCGCTTCTGAATCTGGATAGCGGCTTTGGTTGGAGAAGAGAGTGTTTCAGTTACGGTTTAAGGCTAATGAGTTACTATACGTTAGTGAAGTTAGACAGGCGCTCGTAGACAGAAAACCGTTTTCGCGGAGCGACTTAGAAAAAACAAACCACTTCTTGTTTTGAAAAGCGCTGCGTACAGTTCTGGGGGTTGTAGAACAACTACTTCTTTGCCGTTCTTTTTCCGTTAGCCAGTATCGAGACTCTAAGACTCCTTGCGCTTAGCCCACCGCAGGTGCTTTGATAGAGAGTCACTTTCGGGCTGTAGGGCGCAAGGGGATCTTGAATCAATTCCCTCTTTGCCAGTAGCTAGTTTAGATATGGCAAGCGGTTCGAGTCAAGTGTCAGTTAAAGAATCAATTGTTGGCAAGAGTCACAAATATGAAGTAAACGACTTGGTCTCTTCTGTAAAGTGACTTTGACCAAATAGAGTATCCTTCCGTATAGGGGAAGGAAAGGCTCTCGCAGTTCTGTAAGGGCTTTCATTAGCGTGAGAAGGCGGTGAAAGGGTATTGAGCTAAGAAGCTTATACATGGCAACTATAGGGCTTATAGAGAATGAGAGGGGCTCACTTGACAGAGTGCCGAGCATTGTTCGTCGTGCTAGTTCCGCTACTACAGTTCAAGTGGTAAACGAAACCTTCTTTCTCTTGCTTTCGGGCCTACGTCTCTCTTTCAAGGGTTCCACTTTCTTTGGTAGCTTTGGGCAAGGCAGTACTGGTACTCAGTCGATCTTGCTCTAGCCGCTTTCGGCTTAAGGGAAGGTTGATTTTCCTTTCCGTGAAGTTTTTGTTCCAGGTCCACTTCTTAGTCAATGGACTGATAGTTGAAGGGACGGGATCATGACTTTGACTTCTAGGTAAACCTGTAAGTTAAGATTTCAGTGGAGTTGAACCTGCACCCGAAGCAGAGAAGGAACCGAAGAAAGCCAGTAACGGTATTGGGGCAGGAGGGAGAGCATTAAATTTTATTGCAGGTAGCGGGCAGGCGTCACCTAAGAGAGCCATCACTCGAAGAAAAACCAGTAGTTCAGTTTCGGTACTCAAGTTCCAGCGCTCGTAGAAAGAAAAGAGGTAGGTTCGTCAGTTTAGCCCCTTTAAGGCTTAGGGAAGGCTTGGCTTGAAGAAGATAAGGGCATGGATGGAGATCTTCCTTACCGATGGGTTCCTATCTTGATTGCCGACGAGTGTGCTTGTCTTGCGCCAGTTGATCTTTCGGGGATGAAGCCTAGACAAGTCGAAGGGAAGAGAGGACATCTCATCTGAGCGAGTGCTGTCTCATTCGTTTAAGAACATAGCGAAGGGTGCGGTGCCCGCCAAGGGGAGGCTATAGAATTGTTTGATTTTCTATAGAAGCACAAGTGAAACGATCTAGCCTCTGCGGGTCACTTCTTTCCACTTCTTTGAAGTAGCCAAGAGGCAAGTCTCGACGTTCTATTTCCATCATTCAAAAGCGAAAGGAAAGACATATTTTCTTCCGTCAGAATCTTTTGGAAGGCCTTGGTGGTATCGTATTTTCCCATTCACGCCTTTGTTATATGTTCTAATGGAATTTCCTTCCTTTCTCCCGGAAAAAAAACTGGTCATTCTTCAGATCTTTGTTGATTGACCGGCTGATATGGGATAGCCTATTTGAAATAAAGATATTTTTGTAACGGCTTGGTGTACCGAACTTGGCTTATACATTCTCGTACTATACTGCATCCGCATCCTCATAAAGAGCAAGAACTGCATCCGCCAGCCGAACAAGCAAGGCCAAAGCCAAATGCCGACCTAAGAAGGGCGCTTGCGGGTGAGTTTCTAGTTTCCCGACGGGTCGATGTACGTACAACCGACAGGTGAATGCTTTACCAAACTCGTGTACAACTCTTTTCATGTGTATTGATTTCCGCTTATTACATGCTTGGTTTCCTAAACGATTTCTCCCCTGCACCCCCTGACCAAACAAAAAACCAGAAAGCCAAGATCTCTATAAAGCGAGAGAAAGAATAGAATAGAGATGTGCAGCAGAGAAGGAAGAAAGACGAATGCTATGAGAGCTTGGACGGAATAAGGTCTAGGGGAGACCGCCCATTTTTCACATGCGAGGGGAAGAAAAGTAAAACATTCGAGCTGTAAACTCGCAATATAAACAAAAAAAGAAGATATTTAGACAGAATATGAATGAAGGACTGAAGTATCTGACCGAGCTCTGGAGATGAATACCGAAAGAGCTTACCGGATGCACCATCGACCTCAGACAGCTCAACCGGGCGGGAGAAAAACGAAAAGGAAAAAAACGTAGTGGGTAAGCAAAAAGCAAATACCAATGAAGACCAGACCCGGAATTTCAAACAAGAAAACGTAGTAGCCTAGCCGGGGAGAGAGACTCTCCAGCTCCACTCCTTGTTATATATATAGTTGAAAATAGAGTGGAAAACTACGCTTCAAAAAAATCAAGCCCCAAAAACGATCCTTTTGAAGGGTCCTACTTTTCTTGACCCATTCAAGCCATGAAAGTGATTATAAAACATGGCCTCTGAGACACCTTTCCTGGGTTGATCGAAGAGCTGCTAACAAAAGGGCGAGGACAGGATTAACAATAAAATAGCCGTGGACGGATGGAAAGACCGGAGACCAGAGACCGAAAGAAAACATCCATTTTTTTTTAAAAAAACAGAGATGAATGTAGACGGATTGAGCCAATGTTTTCAAAAATTCCAATACCATAAGCGGATTCAACTTCTATTTATTATAGATTTTGCACCTTCAAAAGAGATCGAAAGGAAGGCCATATTGAATTACAGAAATCCATGAATGTGTACTTCTTGCTGCTACAGGGCAAGAAAGATAGGAACTAATTAAAGACAGTCATTTGTGGACAGGAAGAGTACGACATATTCCAGGGACCGATCTATCTCATTAAAGGATTTTGTGGACAGAGCACAGACCTCAGACCGATCGATTAAACCAATTATTGTAGAGTTTCCCAGGGAAGTATTTAATTAAAGTCATTCATGTGTGCCGATTTCCTTTTGGTTGACTTAACAATTGGGATACTGGTTTCACAGTACTTATAATACATCTTTCATTTTATGCTAATTTGAGTCTATTAGTTCATAGCGAAGCTCAGCTGTAGGGACAGTCTAACATACACAGTATGTAGGGCTTATACACACCTTTAGTAGTTCCCTCCAAAAACCCTCTCTTCTGCCTACCAATGGGGGAGAGAGCTTGTTGACCATAGCAGGGATGGCCATACTGTACTGGTTGGGCGATGGCACAGTACGCAGGACCCTCGTATGAAACCCCACCGAGCTTCCTTGCACTATGTGGAACGGACTATTATAGGATTGGACACGCCTATAGCTAAAGGAACGTACAGCGAGCCATAGCGGGAGGGAGGCCAATGTCCCGTCAGATACCACGGCCCACGGGCAAGCCAGCGACCTTCACCTTCCGCAGGTCGTACGGGGTGTTTCGCCGGAGTTCACGGCGGTCTATTCCCTTTCCAGATTGAGTTGATAGGGGCTTTTGGCTAACGTACGTTCAGGGGTCTGCCAGTCAACTACCTTCTCATCTAATGAGGTTTTCAGTACCACGAGTCCGTCGGTCGTTGTGTGGGTGGACTCGATTTCTTCCGGTTTTAATAAATCTGTCTTTCTCATCTTTCACCATATGGATTACCTATCTTTCGGTTTTTTTCCGCAAGTCCCTTCGGTCTCCCTTTAGCTCTGGTGGGCGTGGTTCTGTAGTTCTTCTGGCCTTCCTTCATGTCGTAGCCTTAGCTTATCGATGGGTCTTGCATTAGATAGATACAGCATTTTCTTTGACTCATGCCTTGGAGAAGAACGTTCTTTGTTTGAGTTTGAAGCCATTACCCTTCGGGAAAGCCACCTGGGCGAGACCCTTCTCTTTTTATTTTTTTTTTTGGTATGTTGAATCACTTGTGAAGTCGACTTCACTTGACCGTGTCTGCTTCAAATTCACCCTAGACTCGTGTCGTGTAGTGTAGCAAGACTAACAAGTGGTCGAGTTAATTTATGAACTAGCTACTATTATAAGCAATACCTTTCTATTTTTTGATTCTTCCTCCACTCACCTCCACGGGCGAATGGAGTCTACTACACTAGCCAAGAAAGAGTGTAGTAGACTCCATTATAGGTCATTCGGAAGGGCTCCGTATAGTTCTATTTTGGGGCGTAACGTTATGGTTCTTTCCTCGACTGACTGAGAAAAACTAGTTCCAGAGGCATCTTCCATTCATATCTATTTGGGTTTTTCTGCACCATATTTTGATCTGCCTCTTCTTCGATCCGGAATTCCCAGCAAATCCTTGACTCCTCGAATACAATGGGATTTCACACCTGGCAAATCTTTCACTCTGCCTCCTCTTATTAAGACCATAGAATGTTCCTGCGAATTATGACCTTCGCCTGGAATATAAGCAAATATATCATGTCGATTGCTCAACCGTACTTTAGCTATCTTACGTAGAGCTGAATTAGGTTTTTTCGGTGTTCTCGTTAAAACACGCGGGCATACTCCTTGCTTCTGGGGACATTGATCCGAAGCTCGAGTACGGTCCGTGCGCCGTTTTTCTTCTCTACCATGACGAATCAATTGATTTAATGTAGGCATCGCTCTTTCCTTTGTCCTTCCCCCCGATTTTCGCCCTAAAACTAGTGATTACTCCCGATCCGAAGCACCCCTTTTCCATTCATAAAAAGATCCAATCGTCAAAATCAATAAAAAGGCCATCATGGACCAAAATCCAAAGAGATCAATCTTGTTGGGAGGTACTGCCCAAGGAAAGGAAAAGGTTACTTCCGGATCAGGGATAATAAATAAAATTGAAACAAGATAAAATCTTATATCGAAACGACTTCTGGCATCACCGAAAGGATCGAAACCACATTCGTAGGCCGACAATTTTTCTGGATAGGTCGAACTATTGGAAGCAAATGGAAAAGGAAGACCAAGTAGGATCAAAGAAACTAGCGGACTAATCACTAAATAGATAGAAATAGGTGCAAATTCTGACATCACCACAGCCCACTTGGTTCTCTCGCTCCTTGCTCGCGGAGCGGCATACCGGAAAAAAAATGATAAAGGGTGCCAGCTACTGAGGCTCGCCGATTACTAACTGACCGATAATAGGGTTAACAATGTATGAAAGCAAGAACTCGACACATCATACAGAATAAGATCTTCCAAAAGATTGTATATACGCATTAGATCAGGAGGTTCCACAATAAATTGATCTACCACTTGCGTATCAATTAATTTATCAACTAGCTCAGAATGGGTCATTTTCTCGGGGAGCGCCAAGTTTTGTTTTTCCAAAATTTTGGCTATGCCCTTTCGGAGAGCACTATGCAGGAGGTCCTTTGTGGACTCATATAGGGGGTTGCTTACTTTTTCCGGAGAACCTGTGTCGTACTTTAGTTGGAGCTCCAGTTCCCCCACAGCTATTTCACAAAAAGATTTAACTGTTTTGAGTAGAATTAGATCCTTGTGCATTTGAAATGCTAATCACTTAAGCTCCGCCGACCACCTGCGATGGCAGTCAGTCTTTTAAATCTATATTTATATTGGGCGCGGGGGTTTTCCCCGCAACAAAAATATGGGAGGAGGGGACTAAGGTATGTACTCTACACCTATATATGTAATTTTGAGCCCCTAACCAATCTAACAGCCATTTAGAGGGGAAAGCCTTATTCCTTTCCTTTCTTTATCTGTCTCATTAAATCAAAAGAGTATCTCCCAAGATTGATTGCACAGGAGAGGATTCCACTTTCACTAATAGACAGATGGGATTGAAGGATAAGCAACTACATCAAGCAAGAAAGTACACTGATGACCAACCCAATCTCGACGAAAAAAATAAAACTACAAGCAACTACAGAAGGGTGACGAAGCTTCTTTGCATCCCATAGTGCTGTCGCACTAAGCGACTACCGTTCCAGAGTCGTACAACGAAGTGATTAGCATACCAGAGTGACGCAAGGCTCTAAGCTCGTACCTTATAGCTCTTTATGCTCTCTCCGCTCGCTCCTTTTCGTAGCGTAGATCTTTCTTCCCTTTTTTCTTCTCTTTCGTCCCAGACTCTTCTTTTATTAAAAAAAATAATCCAGATATCTCCGAGAAACTACACTAAAGGGAACTGTTAAGTACAGACGATGCAAGGATGAGCCCGGCCACTAATCGGTGATCAGGTTATTTGAGTGAATAGGTTTATAAGGCACTTCGAGAAGGCGACTGGTATAACATATTATAGGAAGAATCAAAAGCACTGCAACTCCTTTTTCGGGTTGGGCTTTCAGTCGTTCAGCGGCCCCCTCTTGAGACAAACTGCGGCGGCAACCTTCGTAAGCTAGACCTTCAGTTCCCTACGTCTGAAGCAAGTGGAAATCTGTCTTTCTTTCGACAAGGGCGGCTTGCTTCTCCCCCTAATCCATGATAGATCGAAGGGGAGCACTAATCTAATGAGTGTCCCCGCTCTTATCGCTGCGCTCTAGTTGCTTGTAGCTCCTGGCTGGCCTATGAGGAACGCTTCTCGCTACAGACTATTCTGGCTACTCAAGAAATAGCTTTTCTAATAGATGGGCTCGTGTATCTGTTATAGTAAGAGTTCTCACTCCTTCACCTCATCGGTCAAGTGGCTTCGCTCATCAACTCAATCAGTGAAGCGGCTTCCCTTCTTGCCCGAGGAGAGAAAGAATCGAATGTTATACCTCCCACCATTCCCTGAAGGAAGGACGGGACTAATTGAACTCAGTCTGACTTGCTTTCTTTTTCCCTGGGATGGGATGTCTTTCGCCAAGTGGATTGGAGAGAAAGCTCGTTCCGATCCTATGATTCCGGACCCTTTCATGCTCTAAGCGGGAAGTAGAGTGCTTTCGTCTCCTGGACGATGAGCTTCTCTTGGTCATTGCCTCGCGACCAAAAAGGCTCGGAACTTCGATGAGTAATCGTAGGGGCTTCTTTCTGCGAGGAGCTTCTCTTAGTCATAGTAGGGGCTCAACTCGCTACTCAATTAGATGTCAGTGCTAGAAGCGAAAGTCCAGGGATTGGATCATCTCTACAGCAGGTTCATCTTGAGGAAGTACGGTACGTCTAAGGTTAAGGTCTGAAGCCGATGTTCATTGGCCTTCCGCGCCTATGATTCCTTGAATTCCTCGCCAATTTGAGGTCAAGCGGCTTAACTCTTTTTCTCTTTCCTTTTGTGCCTTTAGCTGCGAACTACACTGTATGGTGGGTCTGTCCTTCCACCTGATACCATTCATTTCTGCTTGATTGCTAGCCTCTGGGGAACTCGGATCCATACTCAATGAGATGGATGTAGCTTCCAATTTCCTAGATCTAGATGTGGAAGTGAAGTACTACTTTCGGAGTTTCGATATCCTTTCTCCTCCTTCGAGACCATTCTCTTCAGTCAGGGCGGGATTCTTCATCTCTTTTTCAAATCCCTATCTTCGGCGATGCCTGCTTGATCCCTCCCTCTATTTCAATCTCGTATTTGGTCATTTCCTGCTTTCATGAGA